CTAAATATCACAACTCTTGTTACCCATCCTGTATATTGTCCTTTTGTTTCGTGTTGGAATAGAAACTTATTAGTATTTAAGTAGACGAGATTTTACGAAAAAAGTTATTCAGATTCATAGGAGAGAACAACTATTTCTTTTTTGATGTGAATTTGACACAACAGGGGGTAAACTACTAAAAAAATTAAATAAATTGTTTATGTTTATTTGTATTTTCTTTTTTTTTTATTAAATTTTAAGATTTTTTCAATTCTATTTCAATTCTATAATAATAGAATTGAAATAGAAAACCAGCACATATAGTGACATATCATATATAGTGAAACGATACTCTGGGTTCTCAAGAAAAAGAATCGTTTTTTTTAATATCCACTCACTCGTTATTATTATTAGTTAATAATCCTAGTGATTGGATTTATATGCTTGTTGTGATAGGAAATGAAATATTCAAAAGATATCTTTCATCGAATAACTATTCATCTAGTGTATTTTCATGTAAATAGAGGCAAGAAAGCTCTATGGAAAAATGGTGGTTCAATTCGATGTTGTTTAATAGGGAGTTAGAATACAGGTGTGGGCTAAGTAAATCAATGGATAGTTTTGGTCCTATTGAAAATACCGGTGTAAGTGAAGACCCAATTCTAACTGATATGGATAAAAACATTCAGAGGTGGAGTGATAGTGACAATTCTAGTTACAGTAATGTTGATTATTTAGTCGGCGTTGAGAACATTCGGAATTTCATATCTGATGACACTTTTTTAGTTAGGGATAGTAATAGGGACAGTTATTCCATATATTTTGATATTAAAAATCAAATTTTTGAGATTGATAATGATCATTCTTTTCTAAGTGAACTAGAATGTTTTTTTTATAGTTATAAGAATGTATCTAAGAGTGACGATCCCGACTATGATAAATATAGTTGGAATAATCACATTCATAATTGCATTGACAGTTATCTTCGTTCTAAAATCTGTATTGATGGTTACATTTTAGGTGATAGTGATAAATACAATGACAGTTACATTTCTAGTTACATTTGTGGTAAAGGCAGAAATCTTAGTGAAAGAAGGAATTCCAGTCGCACAAATGCTACGAGTGATAGTGCTTTAACTAGAAGAGAAAGTTCTAATCATCTAGAGGAAATTCAAGATTTAGAGGAAACTCAAGATTTAGAGGAAATTCAAGATTTAGAGGAAATTCAAGATTTAGAGGAAACTCAAGATTTAGAGGAAACTCAAGATTTAGAGGAAATTCAAGATTTAGAGGAAACTCAAGGTTTAGAGGAAACTCAAGATTTAGAGGAAACTCAAGGTTTAGAGGAAACTCAAGATTTAGAGGAAACTCAAGGTTTAGTGAAAATTCAAGATTTAGAGAAACCTATAAATTACAGCCATTTGTGGGTTGTATGCGAAAATGAAGATTGTTATGGATTTAATTATAAGAAATTTTTTAAATCAAGAATGAATATTTGTGAATACTGTGGATATCATTTGAAAATGAGCAGTTCAGATAGAATTGAACTTTTGATTGATCAAGGTACTTGGAATCCGATGGATGAAGATATGGTTTGGGTGGAACCCATTGGATTTGAATTTAATCCAGAAGAGGAATCTTGTGAGGAATCTTGTGAGGAATCTTATAAGGAATCTTGTGAGGAATCTTATAAGGAATCTTGTGAGGAATCTTATGAGGAATCTTATACTTATAAGGAACCTTATAAAGATCGTATTGATTCTTATCAAAGAAAGACAGGATTAACTGATGCTGTTCAAACAGGCACAGGTCAACTAAATGGTATTCCCGTAGCAATTGGGGTTATGGATTTTCAGTTTATAGGGGGTAGTATGGGATCCGTAGTAGGTGAGAAAATCACCCGTTTGATCGAATATGCTGCCAATCAATTTTTACCTCTTATTCTAGTATGTGCTTCTGGAGGAGCACGTATGCAAGAAGGAAGTTTGAGCTTGATGCAAATGGCTAAAATATCTTCTGCTTTATATGAGTATCAAGTAAATAAAAAGTTATTCTATGTCTCGATCCTTACATCTCCTACTACTGGTGGGGTGACGGCTAGTTTTGGTATGTTGGGGGATATCATTATTGCCGAACCCAATGCAACCATTGCATTTGCGGGTAAAAGAGTAATTGAGCAAACATTGAATATAACAGTACCTGAAGGTGTACAAGAGGCTGAAAATTTATTCCATAAGGGCTTATTTGATTCAATTGTACCGCGTAATCTTTTAAAGGGCGTTCTTAGTGAGTTATTGCAGTTCCATGCTTTCTTTCCTTTGACTCCAAATTAAATGAATTAAATGAAGTAGAGCTTTCAATTATTCAATTTTTTTATCATTTATTTTTATTATAATTAGTATAATTAGTAATAAAATAAATATATAAATATATAAAGAAATATGAATAATAATATTAATATAATATAGAATTCAAAAATATAATTAAATAAAATAGAATTCAATATTCAATATAATAATTATAATAGAATTATACTATTCTAAAATTCATTCTAAAATTAATATTGAATATTACTCTTTTTTTTTTTTATTTAAAATTAGAATTCTAATTAATATTGAATTTATATTAATAATTTAAGAATTTATATTAATAATTTAAGAATTTATTATATATACTCATACTCATTTAGATATACTTAGTAGAATTCTATAGAAAATTCTATTCTATATAGATTTCTATATAAAAATCTACTTGGTAGAAGTATATACAATATGAATTCTAGTGATTCAAAAATCTCTTTATAGCAATATAAAAATAGAAAAATAACAGGTAAAAATCTTAATAGAACAATAACAAAAAACTAAAAAAATAACAGGTACAAATATTAAATCGAGGTATCCATTCTATGACAACTCTCAGCAACTTACCCTCTATTTTTGTGCCTTTAGTAGGCCTAGTATTTCCGGCAATTGCAATGGCTTCTTTATTTCTCCATGTTCAAAAAAACAAGATTTTTTAGATACGGACAGCAGTAGGGACAAATCTCATCTATTTTTTTTAGATCTAGAAGCAATTCGATGAATTACTCCTAAAGGTTTACATAAAAATAGTACTAGTTGATGAGAGTTACTTCGCAAACAAGGAAAAGTCAAATAAAATTCATTTGGTTGGGTTATTTTCTCAATTCCAAAAAAATACAACTGGATCTAATATGGGTTGGCGATCAGAACGTATATGGATAGAACTTATAACGGGGTCTCAAAAAACAAGTAATTTCTGCTGGGCCATTATCCTTTTTTTAGGTTCATTAGGGTTCTTATTGGTTGGAACTTCGAGTTATCTTGGTAGGAATTTGCTATCTTTATTTCCGTCTCAGCAAATTCTTTTTTTTCCACAAGGGATCGTGATGTCTTTCTATGGAATCGCTGGTCTCTTTATTAGCTCTTATTTGTGGTGTACAATTTTGTGGAATGTAGGTAGTGGTTATGATCTATTCGATAGAAAAGAGGGAATAGTGTGTATTTTTCGTTGGGGATTTCCTGGAAAAGATCGTCGTATCTTTCTCCGATTCCTTATGAAAGACATTCAGTCCATCAGAATAGAAGTTAAAGAGGGTATTTATACTCGTCGTGTCCTTTATATGGAAATCAGAGGACAGGGGGTCATTCCCTTGACTCGTACTGATGAGAATTTGACTCCACGAGAAATTGAACAAAAAGCGGCAGAATTGGCCTATTTCTTGCGTGTACCAATTGAAGTATTTTAAAAAAGAAAACGAACTGAAAAATGAATGCTTTCTTAAAAAAAAAACGGAAAAAATTCTTGAATCTTTTTTTGAAAATATTTGATATTTTTTTTTATTTTGATAGTTGATAGAAAGGGTGTTTTTTTGTTTCGAAATCCAACTAATATTCATTACTTGAAGTGCTCTTTCATGCATTCATCGAAAGGGGCAATTGCGTCGAATTTTAGCAATTGATATCTTTGGAAACAATATTTTTTCTTCATTCAAATTGGAAGCAGACTCTTTCTTTTTCTTATTCTATTTTCTATTTGTGTATTCTTTCTAAATTCAAGAACTAATTCCCGAATTGCACAAATAGAAAAAACGTGAGAATCGATTTATAGGCTCTATGACTTGTAATAGAACTTATGCTTGATAGAAATATTCTTATCATATAGAGTTGACGAATGAGGTGAAGCTGACTTCATTAAAGACGAAAAATGGCAAAAAAGAAAGCATTCATTCCCCTTCTATATCTTACATCTATAGTCTTTTTGCCCTGGTGGATCTCTTTCTCGTTTAAGAAAAATATGGAATCTTGGGTTACTAATTGGTCAAATACTAGGCAATCCGAAATTTTCTTGAATGATATTCAAGAAAAGAGTATTCTAAAAAAATTCATAGAATTAGAGGAACTGTTACTCTTGGATGAAATGATAAAGGAATACCCGGAAACACGTCTACAAAACCTTCGTATCGGAATCTACAAAGAAACGATCCAATTGATCAAGACGCACAACGAAGATCTTATGAATACGATTTTGCACTTCTCGACAAATATAATCTGTTTCGTTATTTTAAGTGGTTATTCTATTCTAGGTAATCAAGAACTTATTATTCTTAACTCTTGGGTTCAAGAATTCCTATATAACTTAAGCGACACAATAAAAGCTTTTTCTATTCTTTTATTAACTGATTTATGTATAGGATTCCATTCGACCCATGGTTGGGAACTAATGATTGGTTCTGTCTATAAAGATTTTGGATTTGCTCATAATGATCAAATTATATCCGGTCTTGTTTCCACTTTTCCAGTCATTCTAGATACAATTTGGAAATATTGGATTTTCCGTTATTTAAATCGTGTATCTCCGTCACTTGTAGTGATTTATCATTCAATGAATGACTGAAAAAAGGATCCACTGATCCAATTCTAAAGTTTGTTATTTTGTACAAAAGCTAACCATTCCAAAATTGACTTATTCTTTTTTTTTTTCTTTTTCTTTCTACTCATCCAGCGGATTCCTCCTATATTCCAGTAAAATTCTTTCAGTACATAGCAGAATTATGGATAGGGAACTGTACCAGTGACCAACCTAATTTTATTGTAGAACTTTTCAGGATCAATGATTGGACCATGCAAACTATAAATTACTGTTCTTGGATAAAGGAAGAGATTACTCGATCAATTTCCGTATCGCTCATGATATATATAATAACTCGAGCACCCATTTCAAATGCATATCCCATTTTTGCACAGCAGGGTTATGAAAATCCGCGAGAAGCAACTGGCCGTATTGTATGTGCCAATTGCCATTTAGCTAATAAGCCCGTGGATATCGAGGTTCCACAAGCGGTACTTCCTGATACTGTATTTGAAGCAGTTGTTCGAATTCCTTATGATATGCAAGTGAAACAAGTTCTTGCTAATGGTAAAAGGGGGGCTTTAAATGTGGGGGCTGTTCTTATTTTACCGGAGGGGTTTGAATTGGCTCCCCCCGATCGTATTTCGCCTGAGATTAAAGAAAAGATAGGTAATCTGTCTTTTCAAAGCTATCGTCCCACTAAAAAAAATATTCTTGTGGTAGGCCCTGTTCCTGGTCAGAAATATAATGAAATAACCTTTCCTATTCTTTCCCCCGATCCCGCTACTAAGAGAGATGTTCACTTCTTAAAATATCCAATATACGTAGGCGGGAACAGGGGAAGGGGGCAGCTTTATCCCGACGGGAGCAAGAGTAATAATAATGTTTATAATGCTACAGCTGCGGGTATAGTAAACAAAATCATACGAAAAGAAAAGGGGGGATATGAAATAACTATAGTAGATGCATCGGATGGCCGTGAAGTGATTGATATTATACCTCCAGGACCAGAACCTCTTGTTTCAGAGGGTGAATCTATCAAACTTGATCAACCATTAACGAGTAATCCAAATGTGGGTGGATTTGGTCAGGGGGATGCGGAAATAGTACTTCAAGATCCGTTACGTGTCCAAGGTCTCTTGTTCTTCGTGGCATCTGTTATTTTGGCACAAATCTTTTTGGTTCTTAAAAAGAAACAGTTTGAGAAGGTTCAATTATCTGAAATGAATTTCTAGGTCCGCGGATTTATCAACATATTAAGTTCGTAAAAATAACGAAATCTTTTTGTTGATAATTATGTAATTCTGTATAATCAAAAGATTATGAAAAGCCCCTTGTTTGTTTCTATTCTTTTTCTACCATATTTTCTACCATATTTAGTTCTACCATATTTAGAGAATTCACCGCAGTACTAGTCAGTCATAGTATGTAGATTGTGAAGAAGACTATTTGACTTTACCCATTTTTTGTTTCTTTTTTTTTTTTTCACCCCCAAGAAATTGGAGCACTATAATTATGTCACAGTTTTCGGATTTCAATGTCATAGAATATAAATATATTCAATTAATAGTTTTAATAGTTTTTGTTTTTCTATTTGACTGTAAGAAAATTCAACTCGATACTAAACAGAAGATAAATAAACGGAGAATATTAAGCACAGTATAAATTGAAATTGGAAAAACGGGATTCTAGGAGGGATTATTTGTCTTCCTAGAACCCTTCTTGTTTGTGTCGAAATATTCTCCCAAATAGTTTCGTATACCAAATATTTTCATATAATAATGCCTATTGATCTCGTTCGTCAAAGAATCCTATCCCCCATTCTTCGTTTAGATTTTTTCCGAGTTTTTATTAGAACCTTTATGACATATAATATATTTTTTGATTTATTGCATATAACATATAAGCATATAAGAAGTAGTAGAGTAGTCGACAAACAAAAAAGAGAGGGAATTTTATTGAACAAATAGGATTTCTTCGAAAAATATTATATACTCCAATTTAAAATAAGATTCTTTTAGCATAGTTAGCATAGAAAGGGTTCGCTTCGCATGATATGTGATCGAAAATAAATATAATAAATATATAAAATATCAAATAAATAGATATATATATATTATATATAATCTTATAATATAAATAATATAAAAATATAATAATAATAAAAAGGGATATATATATAATTAAATATTAATCTAATTAATATAAATAGAAATCTATTAGATTCTATAATCTAATTAATAATAATATAATTAATATATTCCTCTTACAATTTATTACAATACAATATATTTAATACAATATATTTAACATTTTAATTACATTTTATATTTCTATTTATTATTATTTATTATTTTATATTTATTTATTTTATATTTGTTTGTGCCGCCCAGAAAAAGGAAATCAAGTGATTCCTTCTTTGTTTTCCTTTTGTTTTCTTTATTCTTACTTTGCTTTGAAAGTATTGACAGATATTATCGAGGAAGAGATGTTTTGAATCAATTAATGAAATTCATTTTTCAAAAATATCATCAGAAAAAAAAATGAAATGGAGTTTTTTAAAACATCGGAAAAGGTTTTCTATTTTGTCATTTATACGAATAAAAGATCTTATGATTATTAAGAACTCAACAGGACCTCCTCTCGTCAAAG